AAAAACCCCTCGAAGGGGATAATAAAGAACCTAAAGCAGACGGTATCCTATTGCAAGGGTGGTCTTAAGAATCCAAAAGAGGTTGCTCAGAAGAGATAGATGTATCCCAACCTCTATTGCTCTCGCGTAAAGCCTTTTTTTTTACGCGACAGGAAAAAGTGACTACGAATTCCCCTTTTTGTTTGCGAATCCCTGTTTGTATGCTTTGAGCGCACGCCCATAAGTAGCGATCAAGGAAATCGATCAAACGATCCCAATACCGTGAAAGAGAAACTTCCCAGATCCAGGGAAGCTTATCATAAAGGGCTTCGACAAGGGGTTTTATTCGTTCTTTGAGCAAAAAGATAAAGATCGGATAGATTCGAACCGCAATTGCAAAGGTAATAACTACTATGCCAGCCCAAATCATGATCTTCACCAACTTGGATTTGGTTCTCTCGCGAAAATCGCGAGTTGCAGAGATGAGAACCATGAAAAGCAAGATCCCGAATAAGAAAACAGAAACCGAGAAAACCACAAGAGTGAAGACTAGTAGAGTCTCGTCTTTTGTCATTCTTTGCTCCTTTTTCACTCAATGATTCATTCGAATTTCCCAACCAAAAATTCTATATGTCTATTCTATGATATTTCTATATATATAGAATATGATATCTAATATGACACCCGATTTGTCAAAGGGATTGGATTGGTGACTTACCCATTCAGTGACTTTGGCACTGGACGTTCCAAAAACGGGTACTATCGGATCGGGTGAATTAGAGAATAGACAGAGGTTCGTTGGCATTTCAGCTTCTCTTCTCCTTTCAGGGCCTATCCGAAAGAGAATCCAGGACCAAGAGGCCCTGAATATCAGAATAGGACGAACGAACGGCCTCCGCGGATATCTTTGCTTCGGAACAAAACAATTAGCATTAGGCTTGGTCAACTGGAATGTGTATTATCTATATGGGAGATCTTCCAATCGAGAAGATCCATCGATCTGAGACGAAGAGAAAGGGCCAATTTTCTTTACTTATTCAGTTAAACCAAGGATTCGTTATGGAAGCAGATAGCAACAACCATTTCAGCAGACATGCGTATTTTTGATTATCCGGTGGATTTACACAGTTTCATTAATGCAAATTGTTTGATGTAGTTAGTACTCAGGTTGTTCGACGCTCCAGAATTCTTATTTAGGCAGTTCATATCATCCATACATAGTGTTTTGATCTAAGATTGCAATTCTTCCATGTTTCCGCAGTAGCATATTGTTCCATGGAGCTAGGGTCCAAAATAGGAATCAACAAGTGTTTCCACGACTCTACCGCCCGGCCAATCCTGTTCCACTGAATCCCCTCCCTTTTTCATGGCCACATATCTTTACGGCTAAGGAGTGGGAAATCTTTCTCCTGTTACACAAATCAAATGTTTCATTTCATCCGGGAAAAGCCACCTCTTTCTCCACAAACAATGTCTTTGTCATTTGATCCAGGAGCCTTCCGTTAGATAGGAACAGCTTTGCTAAATACTGAGAACTCTCGGATAGAGTATTAGACTGAAAAAACCATTAATTATATAAGGAAGAACCCAGGGTTCTAGCCCATTCCCATTCCTAAATCAATAATTCGTAGTGCTTTTGCCTTTCTTGCGTACTCCTGGTGAACCAGTTGCTAGCCATATGTTTGGGAGGCTTTTTTCGAATAAGCCAATTGATTTGGGACCCTTCGGATCCATTCTTTTTCCTATTCAAAGATCGGGCCTTTGTCTCTGTGTTTTCACGTCGAGAATTCTTTGCAGATGAAGATGAAGAGATGGCAAAGCGGCTTAGTACCAGTACCTGGAGAAAAAAGCCTTCTTCTTTGAAAGATATATCTCGTGTCTGGTACTGCATTGTTCCACTCTGCAAGAAGTCCGAATCAGTCTCTTGCACCTCCTCCTTTTTATGATAAATATACCAGAAATAATTCGAATAAATAGCAGTCTCTGACAACTCATCCTCTTTAATCTGCTTGGACCCGCTCCAATACCCATAGGAAAATCCCCAGTCATATTCAGCGTACCTGCAATTAAATAGATTGTCCCAAGGGCCCCATATTCTAGGAGCCCAAGTTATGCTATTGAAAATTCGTTCCTCTAGCAGTTCCGGTTTGACCATTCCGTTCCCTTTTTCAAACTCCACTTCTTTTCATATAGCAATCCCTGATCAAAGAGAGAACAATATCCATTTCAAAACATTTCTAACGGATTCCTTGGTTCGGAACGACGAAGTAATGGCACTCGATTATTATCAACCCGACTGCAATCTTTTTCTGTTGGTAAGGATTGCACCAGAGCACCTTCTACTTCTAATAGGCCATGAACTATAGATAGAGAAGAATCATTCTGAGCGAGTCCATAAGAAGCGACCCGCTTTTTCATCGGTTCCGGGGGAAGACCAAAGATCTTGCGCGACCGATCCGCCAGAAAAACTAAAAAGAGAAAGAAGTCTCGTTAATCTCTTCATGCTCGTTCCAAGTTCGAAGTACCGTTTGGCCAAAGAAAAACCCGCTTCCTAACACGATTGCCTCTTTATATAGATAGATATAGGATCTATGGGGTTATTACTTAGAAGTCTATTTTGTACAAGATCCCCTCCTATCTGATAGAAAAGGGTCCCATGATCCCGAGCCGGTCTTATCTTGGCTCGCAAACCCCAAGTTTGTCTATGAAGAGCTAATCTAATTGTATTAGTTTCTATAATGGATTTCTTATGTGGAATACTAATGGATAGGGCCTCGTTGCTAAGTGCTACAAGATCTAGTGCACTGCAACTCGTGGTTATGGACCCGAATCCTTTAGTATGGAACATTGTCTTTTCCAAGTAAAAACCCCTAGTATATGAAAGAATGAAAAGGTGCTTTCGTTCTTGTGGAATAAGAAGCCCTCGTACCTTAATGAAAGGAAAATAGGAATTTTTCGTTAGGTATTTGACCAAATAGGATCGTCCAGTTCCTATAGAACCTATTACTAAAATACCCGATAGGGCTAAGCGGAACGAAAAGGGTTTTCCATGAGATGGTAAATGAAAACGATTAGCCCCACACGAGATTTGGGAATAAGTGATTGTCTGATAATGAGCAAGGAATATACGTCTTTCTGCTAAAGAGGATCTATTAAACTCATAATTCATTAGATCCTTGTTAGCAATGTCAACTAGGTATCATAAGTAAATGGATCCCGGTTGTTCAATCCTTTGATAACCAAGGTCATTCTTTGCTAAAGAGAAATGATCACTATGAGTCAGACTCAATAGAATTGGATCCATTCCAAATAGCGAGAATTAGGATTCTTGATCCCTCTCAATCTCTCTTTCAATTCGAGGATCCAGAGAGGTGTTTTCATAGTCATCTCCGAATATTTGCCATCTCCGAATATTTTCGATTTCATTTTTCTATGATATGTCTTTCTATATGAAAATTGGTTATTTACGATGTACGATGATCCCTGTTAAGCATCCATGGCTGAATGGTTAAAGCGCCCAACTCATAATTGGTAAATTTGCGGGTTCAATTCCTGCTGGATGCACGCGAACAGGAACGTTCCATAAGTCTATTGGAACTGGCTCTCTATCCATGGAATCTCATCCATCATCCATACATAACGAATTGGTATGGTATATTCATACCATAACATAAGAACAATAAGAACTCGAATTCTTATCGATACTGGAACTCAGAGCATAGGAGGGAAAGTCGATTTATGGATGGAATCAAATACGCAGTATTTACAGAAAAGAGTCTTCGTTTATTGGGAAAGAATCAATATACTTTTAATGTCGAATCGGGATTCACTAAGACAGAAATAAAGCATTGGGTCGAACTCTTCTTTGGTGTTAAGGTAGTAGCTGTGAATAGCCATCGACTACCCGGAAAGGGTAGAAAAAGGGGACCTATTCTGGGACATACAATGCATTACAGACGTATGATCATTACCCTTCAACCGGGTTATTCTATTCCACTTCTAGATAGAGAAAAGAACTAAAGGAGAATACTTAATAATACGGCGAAACATTTATACAAAACACCTATCCCGAGCACACGCAAGGGAACCGTAGACAGGCAAGTGAAATCCAATCCACGAAATAAATTGATCCATGGACGGCACCGTTGTGGTAAAGGTCGTAATGCCAGAGGAATCATTACCGCAAGGCATAGAGGGGGAGGTCATAAGCGCCTATACCGTAAAATCGATTTTCGACGGAATCAAAAAGACATATCTGGTAGAATCGTAACCATAGAATACGACCCTAATCGAAATGCATACATTTGTCTCATACACTATGGGGATGGTGAGAAGAGATATATTTTACATCCCAGAGGGGCTATAATTGGAGATACTATTGTTTCGGGTACAAAAGTTCCTATATCAATGGGAAATGCCCTACCTTTGAGTGCGGTTTGAACTATTGATTTACGTAATTGGAAGTAACCAATTAGGTTTACGACGAAACCTAGAAATCGATCACTGATCCAATTTGACTACCTCTACGGGATAGACCTCAACAGAAAACTGTTGAGTAACGGCAGCAAGTGATTGAGTTCAGTAGTTCCTCATAGAAAATTATTGACTCTAGAGATATGGTAATATGGAGAAGACAAAATTGTTTGAAGCACGCACAGAACCGGAAGCGCCCCTTGTTTCAAAGAGAGGAGGACGGGTTATTCACATTTAATTTGATGGTCAGAGGCGAATTGAAAGCTAAGCAGTGGTAATTAAGACCCCCGGGTGAAAATAGGGATGTCTCCTACGTTACCCATAATATGTGGAAGTATCGACGTAATTTCATAGAGTCATTCGATCTGAATGCTACATGAAGAACATAAGCCAGATGACGGAACGCGGAGACCTAGGATGTAGAAGATCATAACATGAGCGATTCGGCAGATTTGGATTCCTTTTCTATATATCCACTCATGTGGTACTTCATCATACGATTCATATAAGATCCATCTGTCTAGAGATCGTCATATACATCTAGAAAGCCGTATGCTTTGGAAGAAGCTTGTACAGTTTGGGAAGGGGTTTTTTGAGAAAAAAGAAGAATCTACTTCAACCGATATGCCCTTAGGCACGGCCATACATAACATAGAAATCACACGTGGAAGGGGTGGGCAATTAGCTAGAGCAGCAGGTGCTGTAGCGAAACTGATTGCAAAAGAGGGTAAATCGGCCACTTTAAGATTACCATCTGGGGAGGTCCGTTTGGTATCCCAAAACTGCTTAGCAACAGTCGGACAAGTGGGTAATGTTGGGGTGAACCAAAAAAGTTTGGGTAGAGCCGGATCTAAGTGTTGGCTAGGTAAACGCCCCGTAGTAAGAGGGGTAGTTATGAACCCTGTGGACCACCCCCATGGGGGCGGTGAAGGGAAAGCCCCCATTGGTAGAAAAAAACCCACAACCCCTTGGGGTTATCCTGCGCTTGGAAGAAGAACTAGGAAAAGGAAAAAATATAGTGATAGTTTTATTCTTCGTCGCCGTAAGTAAATACGTAACTAGGAATATGGAAAATTGCATTTTTGGAATTTGCAATAATGCGATGGGCGAACGACGGGAATTGAACCCGCGCATGGTGGATTCACAATCCACTGCCTTGATCCACTTGGCTACATCCGCCCCTTATCCAGCTAAAGGATTTTCTCTTTTTTCCATTCATCATTATTCTATTTATTCTGACCTCCATACCTCGATCGAGATCGTGGACATAGGATGCCACTCTTTAAAATGAAAAAAAGGAGTAATCAGCTGTGACACGAAAAAAAACGAATCCTTTTGTAGCTCGTCATTTATTGGCAAAAATAGAAAAGGTCAATATGAAGGAGGAGAAAGAAACAATAGTAACGTGGTCCCGGGCATCTAGCATTCTACCCGCAATGGTTGGCCATACAATCGCAATTCATAATGGAAAAGAACATATACCCATTTACATAACAAATCCTATGGTAGGTCGCAAATTGGGGGAATTCGTGCCTACTCGGCATTTCACGAGTTATGAAAGTGCAAGAAAGGATACTAAATCTCGTCGTTAATTGAATTCAGAATAGAAAGATTCAGAATAAACAAAGTTTGTTTATAGGATTCAAATAAAGTAAAGGTAGGCGGGTAATAACCTTATTTATGACAAGTTTCAAATTGGTAAAGTATACCCCTAGGATAAAGAAGAAGAAGAACGGGCTAAGGAAACTCGCAAGAAAAGTTCCAACCGATCGTCTACTTAAGTTCGAACGGGTTTTCAAAGCACAAAAACGCATACATATGTCTGTTTTCAAAGCACAAAGAGTTCTTGATGAGATCCGCTGGCGTTACTACGAGGAAACCGTTATGATACTGAACCTCATGCCTTATCGAGCATCTTATCCCATCTTAAAGTTGGTTTATTCGGCAGCAGCAAATGCTACTCATTATAGGGATTTCGACAAAGCGAGTTTATTCATCACTAAAGCCGAAGTCAGTAGGAGTACTATTATGAAAAAATTAAGACCTCGAGCTCGAGGACGTAGTTATCCTATAAAAAAAACCATGTGTCATATAACAATTGTACTAAATATAGTAAAGAAATCTAAATAATCTTTAGATCAATCTAAGATTTCAATATTCCCGGTAAAAAAAAAATAGAATAGAAAAATATGGGACAAAAAATAAATCCACTCGGTTTCAGACTTGGTACAACCCAAAATCACCATTCCTTTTGGTTCGCACAACCAAAAAATTATTCTAAAGGTCTACAGGAAGATAAAAAAATACGGAATTGTATCAAGAACTATATACAAAAGAATAGGAAAAAAGGCTCGAATAGAAAAATAGAATCAGACTTAAGTTCCGAAGTAATTACACATATAGAAATTAAAAAAGAAATCGATACAATCCGCGTCATAATTCATATTGGATTCCCCAATTTATTAAAGAAAAAAGGAGCAATCGAAGAATTAGAGAAAGATCTCCAAAAGGAAGTTAATTCTGTAAACCAGAGACTTAATATTACTATCGAAAAAGTTAAAGAACCTTATAGACAACCCAACATTCTTGCAGAATATATAGCTTTCCAATTAAAAAATAGAGTTTCATTCCGAAAGGCAATGAAAAAAGCCATTGAATTAACTAAAAAAGCGGATATAAAGGGAGTCAAAATAAAAATAGCGGGTCGTCTAGCAGGGAAAGAAATTGCACGTGCCGAATGCATCAAAAAGGGTAGACTTCCCCTTCAAACAATTCGCGCTAAAATTGATTATTGCTGCTATCCAATTCGAACTATCTATGGAGTATTAGGTGTAAAAATTTGGATATTCGTAGAAGAAGAATAACTAACCTTGTCTTCCCATTCTGCCCAGTGATAGAATAAAAAAGACAAGAGCCTTATTTTTTCCGAAATCCCTGAAAAAAAAAAGAAATTCTACCTCTTTCTATAAGATTTAATGAAAATTGAGAAATCTTTATAATAAAATTGCTATGCTTAGTGTGTGACTCGTTAGTTTTTTCTTTAGGTTTCAAAATGGAGATTCAAAAAGAATTGACTGAACCCTACTAAAAATAGAAAAAACTTAGTAATTATAGAAAATTAACTAATAACCAACCTATTGCTTCGTATTGTCGAGATCCTAACTAAGAAACAGTAACTATGTGAATAAATACATCTATCATAAATGAGTAGCTCTATCATATAGTTGTAGCAACTGCATTTTTTTCTCTAAAAAAGAAACCGGATTCTAGGTTGTGAAGCAAAACTAAAGGGATGTGGATAAAAGGAGGGATGATAGATAGAAAGAAGAAGAATAAAAAAGATATAGGATTCCAATGTGTATGGTCTATGAATTAAATCATAAAAGGCAATGTGATAAAGCATCAATATAATAAAATAATAAAAATAAGAGAGAATTCGAAATCGTAACTTGAAACAATAAATTAAAATTTAAAGCAATAATAAAGAGCAGCTCGGGTTAATAAAACTGAGAAAATTGACTCGGAAAGCAATTTTTTTGAAGCTCCATTGCAGAATTCAAACCTAACCATTAAAGGAGAAGCCGTGGGAACGACAAAACCTATGACTGCATAGGATTTTATTGAAAGGAATCCTAATACTTCATTGGGTGGGATGGCGGAACAAACCAAAAAATTGCTTTATTTGGTAAGGTTATAAATTAACAAATAAGACAGAAAAGAGTAAATATTCGCCCGCGAAATCCTTGAATACTTTAACACGATTCAATAAGAGTAAAAAGAGTAAAAATAAGGAGATTCCTAAAAAAAAAATATAGAAAGGGTACATTAAAATTTATATAGAATTTGGATATATTCTAGATCTTCTTTCTTTACTATATATTTTTCTATTATATATTGATGTGTATCTATCCGTAATATTTTTTAATATTATGGAATTAGAGAAATTTGCACGCTTTCTCATTTCATTCGCGAGGAGCTGGATGAGAAGAAACTCTCATGTCCAGTTTTGCAGTAGAGATGGAACTAAGAAAGAACCATCGACTATAACCCCAAAAGAACTAGATTTCGTAAACAACACAGAGGAAGAATGAAGGGAAAATCCTGCCGAGGCAATCGTATTTGTTTTGGTAGATATGCTCTTCAAGTACTTGAACCCGCTTGGATCACAGCAAGACAGATAGAAGCAGGACGAAGAGCTATGACACGATATGCACGTCGTGGTGGAAAAATATGGGTACGTATATTTCCCGACAAACCTGTTACAATAAGACCCACAGAAACACGTATGGGCTCAGGAAAGGGATCCCCCGAATATTGGGTAGCCGTTGTTAAACCAGGTCGAATACTTTATGAAATGAGCGGAGTATCCGAAACTGTAGCTAGAGCAGCTATCTCTATAGCTGCCAGTAAAATGCCCATACGAAGTCAATTTCTTCGATTAGAGATATAGAACCCCAAAAGGAGTATTGAAGATAAAAAACCCCGGGTTTTTCTTTTTGGAAAGACAATATTTCTTTCATCCTTTTGCATTGAAATAACAAATTGAAATCCAAATAATATGATTCAACCTCAGACCCTTTTAAATGTAGCAGATAACAGTGGAGCTCGAAAATTGATGTGTATTCGAGTCATAGGAGCTGCTGGTAATCAGCGATATGCTCGTATTGGTGATGTTATTGTTGCTGTAATCAAAGACGCAGTGCCCCAAATGCCTCTAGAAAGATCCGAAGTAATTCGAGCTGTAATTGTACGTACCTGTAAAGAATTCAAATGCGAAGACGGTATAATAATACGCTATGATGACAATGCAGCGGTTATCATTGATCAAAAAGGAAATCCAAAAGGAACTCGAGTTTTTGGCGCGATTGCCGAGGAATTAAGAGAATTGAATTTTACAAAAATAGTTTCATTAGCTCCTGAAGTATTATAAATACTAGTAGACGAGATATAGATCAAAGAAAAAATTTGTAGATTGTGTCTCACGTATATGCTTTAAAATCCAAAATGAAAAGAAAAAAGAAAACATGTTGATTATAGAAAAATTAGGAGGAACCTAGAATTAGAGTCTTATGGGCAAAGACACTATTGCTGATTTACTAACCTCTATAAGAAACGCAGACATGAATAAAAAAGGAACTGTTCGAGTAGTATCTACAAATATTACCGAAAACATTGTTAAAATACTTCTAAGAGAGGGTTTTATTGAAAGTGTTCGGAAACATCAGGAAAGTAACAGATATTTCTTGGTTTCAACTTTGCGACATCAAAAGAGAAAGACTAGAAAGGGAATATATAGAAGTAGAACCTTTTTAAAGCGTATCAGCCGACCCGGCTTACGAATTTATGCCAACTATCAAGGAATTCCTAAGGTTTTAGGCGGAATGGGAATTGCTATTCTTTCTACTTCTCGAGGTATAATGACAGATCGAGAAGCTCGACTAAACAGAATTGGGGGAGAAGTCTTATGTTATATATGGTAATGGCCCCGCCTATAGTACCCGAATTCTATCTCGAACTTCCTATTTTAAAAATCCAAATCGAAAAATAGGAGAAAAAATATGACAGAAAAAAAAAATAGGAGAGAAAAAAAAAAACCTAGAGAAGCAAAAGTGACTTTCGAAGGTTTAGTTACAGAAGCCCTACCCAACGGAATGTTCCGCGTTCGCCTAGAGAATGACACCATCATCCTGGGCTATATTTCAGGAAAAATCCGGTCTAGTTCTATACGAATACTGATGGGAGATAGGGTAAAAATTGAAGTAAGTCGTTATGATTCAAGCAAGGGACGTATAATTTATAGACTTCCCCATAAGGATTCGAAGCGTACCGAAGACTCGAAGGATACTGAAAATTTGAAGGATACCAAAGATTCAAAGGATTAGGTTTTTCTAGGGTAATAAATTCCAAGTTTCAAAATTTAAGTGAAGAGACTTATTTTTTCCAAAAGAACAAATTCATAGTTTAAGAAAGGAATACCTAAATATGAAAATAAGAGCTTCTGTTCGTAAAATTTGTACAAAATGTCGACTAATTCGTAGGCGTGGACGAATTAGAGTCATTTGTTCTAATCCGAAGCATAAACAAAGGCAGGGGTAATCTTTCGAAAAAGAAGCTTTCCTTTCTAAAAAGGAAAAAAAGTACCCACGGAAATGTCCAAATTCCAAATAAAAAAATTAAAGTAAAGGGTATATTTTACCCTGAAATGGATATCTTTGTATCTTTTTTTCTTTTTGTTATTTCTAACTCATATTTATGAGATAATAAAATATGACAAAAGCTATACCAAAAATAGGTTCACGTAAGAGAGTGCGTATTGGTTTACGTAGGAATGCCCGTTTTAGTTTACGGAAGAGTGCACGTAGAATAACAAAAGGGGTTATTCATGTTCAAGCCAGTTTCAACAATACCATTATAACTGTTACAGACCCGCAAGGTCGGGTGGTTTTCTGGTCCTCCGCAGGTACTTGTGGATTCAAAAGCTCAAGAAAAGCATCACCCTATGCTGGTCAAAGAACAGCAGTAGATGCTATTCGTACAGTGGGTTTGCAACGAGCAGAAGTTATGGTAAAAGGTGCTGGTAGTGGAAGAGATGCCGCATTACGAGCCATTGCTAAAAGTGGTGTACGTTTAAGTTGTATACGCGACGTAACACCTATGCCGCATAATGGATGTCGACCTCCTAAAAAAAGACGTCTGTAAAAGAATTAAACCGCTTTCAAGAGAAATAAACGATTCAATGATCAAATAATAATACTAGTCTATTATGGTTCGAGAGGAGGTAACAGGATCCACCCAAACACTACAGTGGAAGTGTGTTGAATCAAGAGTAGATAGTAAGCGTCTTTATTATGGTCGTTTCATTCTGTCCCCGCTTAGAAAAGGGCAAGCAGATACTGTCGGTATTGCCTTGCGAAGAGCTTTACTTGGAGAAATAGAAGGAACATGTATCACACGCGCAAAATTTGGGAACGTGCCACACGAATATTCTACAATAGTAGGTATTGAAGAATCCATACAAGAAATTTTACTAAATTTGAAAGAAATTGTATTGAGAAGTAATCTCTATGGAGTTAGAGACGCATCAATTTGCGTCAAAGGTCCTAGATACATAACTGCTCACGATATAATCTTACCGCCTTCCGTAGAAATCGTTGATACGACACAACCTATAGCTAACTTGAGAGAGCCCATTGATTTCTGTATTGAGTTACAGATCAAGAGAGATCGCGGATATCATACGGAACTCAGAAAGAACTCTCAAGATGGAAGTTATCCTATAGATGCTGTATCTATGCCTGTTCGAAATGTGAATTATAGTATTTTTTCTTGTGGGAATGGAAATGAAAAACACGAGATACTTTTTCTAGAAATATGGACGAATGGAAGTTTAACTCCTAAAGAAGCGCTTTATGAAGCATCTCGTAATTTGATTGATTTATTTCTTCCTTTTCTACACGCAGAGGAAGAGGACACTAGTTTCGAAGAAAATAAAAACAGGTTTACTCCACCCCTTTTAACCTTTCAAAAAAGATTCACTAATCTAAAGAAAAACAAAAAAGGAATTCCATTGAATTGTATTTTTATTGATCAATTAGAATTGCCTTCTAGAACGTATAATTGTCTCAAAAGGGCCAATATACATACACTATTGGACCTTTTGAGTAAGACTGAAGAAGATTTTATGAGAATTGACAGTTTTCATATGGAAGATGGAAAACTGATATGGGACACTCTAGAGAAGCATCTTCCAATGGATTTACCTAAGAACAAGCTCTCGCTTTAAATCCATTGCAATTTTTGCTCTTCTTCTTTTTTTTTCGAGTTAGAATAAAAAGAAAAAAAAATTTAGCATCTTTGGCACAATCTATATTTTCGCGAAATGGATCATAATAAAATAGATTTTAGGTATCTAGGGAAGATTCACTTGGAAGTAACTATTTCCTAGATACCCATGCAGGAGACTTCACGGTTGAATGAATCAACCCAAAAAATCCCTAAAAAAGACCTAAAGTTAAGGATTTATCAATAGGTAATGTTGCTCCAATACCTAACCAAAGAGCTACTGCAGTACCAATTAAAAAAACGGTCGTAGCTACTGGGCGACGAAATGGATTTTGGAATTTATTGACATTCTCTAGAAAGGGTACTGTCAATAAGCCCGTTGGCACAGAAACCATTAAGAGAACGCCCAATAACTTATTGGGTACTGTGCGGAGTATTTGAAATACGGGAAAGAAGTACCACTCGGGTAATATTTCCAGAGGAGTTGCAAACGGATCCGCCGGTTCACCAATCATTGACGGCTCGAGAACCGCTAAACCTACATTACATGCAATAGTACCTAGAATTACTACTGGAAAAATGTATAAAAGATCGTTGGGCCACGCGGGTTCCCCATAATAATTATGTCCCATCCCTTTAGCTAATTTTGCTCTTAATACAGGATCATTTAAGTCAGGTTTCTTTGTTATTGGGATAGGTGAATTCTTTAGGATCCATCCCCCAAAGGAACCGGACATGAGAATTTTTCATCATCCGGCTCGAGCAAGAATGAAAGAAATAAGACCGTGGAGGATCCACAATAGAATAGGGTATATAATGACTCAATGACTCAAGATAAGAAAAGCTTTATCAGATTATCTTTTCCGAAGTTACGCCTATAACTACTCATTGAAAAGAATCCTATTCTTATGCGTAAATGCTCAATATCCAAGTGGGCTTACAAATTTGATCATGATCAATTGCTTTGTGGATTGTCTCTTGATTAGTTGGTGTTTATCCCCTCAATATCGCAAGTTTCTTACGCCCAAACAAAGTATTTACTTGTTACTAATAAAAAATCCAAAGTTTAGCCTACGTTCTTCCTTAGATCCCTTCTTTTACTCCGATAGTATTGCGGATCGAAATCGATGCAAAGAAAATGAATGCATTTCCATACTATAATAAAAAGTAAGTTTAATAAATAGAGAATTGGATCATATCACATGACTTATTCCATTTATACTCTATGGGATCTTACGGAGCCTGTTCATGAATGACATGGTTGGGGTATGATCATAGAAAATATTCTCCTCGAATGAACCAGCCTATCCTTCCTAGATAGGGGACTTACATGTTGATTGGATGCGGAGACACCTTTGGTCGTGAATTCTAATGTGGCAGATCCAATTCTCTATCTGCATGGCCAAATCAATAATTCAAGTCACACACTCCCATAATCCGCCTTATTTTCTTTCGTAAAATTAACTTCAACTATTTGTATCAAAATACTTCGAAGTTGAAGAGAAGTATCCAAATGACATGTCTTATTTTACAATAACCCATGTTTGTAGCAATGAAATACCACAACCTACCCGATATGATATATGAGAATTAGAATTCTCTATGATATGCCTTCCCTATAAAGGGCCTGAAATACCTTGTTTACGTATCATTGGAAAGTGCATTAACATAAATACGGCAGTAAGCAGAGGCAGTACAAAGGTATGTAAACTATAAAAACGAGTCAAAGTGGATTGGCCCACACTAGCACTTCCACGTAATAACTCCACTAAAGGGGATCCTATTACCGGAATCGCTTCAGGTACACCTGTCACAATTTTGACTGCCCAATAACCAATTTGATCCCAAGGCAAAGAGTAACCAGTTACACCAAATGATGCAGTCAATACAGCCAAAACCACACCTGTGACCCAAGTTAATTCACGGGGTTTTTTAAATCCACCTGTGAGATACACACGAAATACATGCAGGATCATCATTAGAACCATCATACTTGCTGACCATCGATGAACTGATCGGATTAACCAGCCAAAGTTTGCCTCCGTCATTATATATTGAACGGAGGAAAAAGCCTCTGTAACGGTTGGTCGGTAGTAAAAAGTCATAGCAAAACCGGTAGCGACTTGTACTAGAAAACAAGTAAGTGTAATTCCCCCTAAACAATAAAATATGTTGACATGAGGAGGAACATATTTACTAGTTATATCATCCGCAATTGCCTGAATCTCAAGACGTTCCTCAAACCAATCATATACTTTATTGAGATAGGTAACTAGCCCGACTCCCCCTCCGAGAACCGTATATGAAAATTTCATCTCGTACGGCTCAAACAGAAACACACAAATTTTCAACGGATATTAGAAAAAAAAGGTTCAAAACTTCATCAGCGACGGGATTACATCGATTTGCCTTGAAGATATGAAATAAGAAAAATCCATAATTTTTTATTTGTGATGCTAGTGCAAAAAATCTCAAGTTGGCTCATCTGTATTTCCCTTATGTTGATCATTAGAGGCCTCTTGACTTTTCTCTTCCCCATTTTTTATTTGTTTTCTTTTTTTACTAGTAAAAAAAGAAAACAAATAAAAATTTATAGTGTTTTTCTGATAGAAATTATCTTGTTGCGATCCTATGAATCAGTTCAATTAAAACCTTAGATTCATACTAGAGCCACGATGATTGAGTCTAAAGCTAAACAAAAGGCAAGGGTTCTTCGAATAAGAACCACTTGATGATCATTTATTGAATCCCTGTAATGACTCGACAAAATCGAGAGAAAAAAGTTTTCTTTTGGGCAAACCAAGTTGGAAGGAAGAAAATTTCTTTTTTTATTAAGAACTACTTGCATTTTTTTTTTTTCAATCTGGTTGCGAGGTCTAAATGGTGAGTATGAATCATAGTTCCATTTTTTTCTTGATCCACTCTATATATTTCGTGTTCCAGATACTAGAATAAATAATATCCGACGAATTAGAATCATCTTTATAGAGATAACAGGCCCTTTCTATGTATTATCAATAGGATCAATTCTAACAAGTCACACACTCATATTCCAGAGATACCGAAACAAAAAAATCCACGGTCGAACTACCAGAATGTCTAGAAATGTGGAGCTTAAAGTAGAAAGGCCTTTTTTGGATTGAAAAACTATGACTTCATAGTTTTAGTTAGTAGAAACCTAATTCGTTAAAATTCCGTCCAGTAAAACAGAAGAATTATAAATTTCTAAAATGATAGATAGGAATATCGCGAATAAAGCCATTGCGACCCCCATAAAAGGAGTAGTCCCCCAACCCGGAGCTACTTTCCCATATTCCGAATTCAAGGGTTTCAATAAACTACCTGCGCCAGTTCGTTTTGGCCTAGGTCTAGAACTATCTTCAACGGTTTGTGTAGCCATAAATTCTATTTAATCATCGGTGTTGACTTTGTATACTATTCCGTTGTAGTTGTAAATACACGATCTTTTCATAGATCCATTGTAATCTTGAAATTCTATAAAAATGGAAACAGCAACTTTAGTCGCCATCTCCATATCTGGTTTACTTGTAAGCTTTACTGGGTATGCCTTATATACCGCGTTTGGGCAACCCTCTCAACAATTAAGAGATCCATTCGAAGAACATGGGGACTAATTGAAGTAAGAAGTCTCCCCATCTGGGGGACTTCTTACTCCAATGAAATTATTTATTTCATTTTTTAGTCGGAACCTTAGGTGGTTCTCGGAAGAAGATAGCGAAAAAAATTATCCCTAAAGTCGAAACTAAAAGGAACGTATAAACCAATGCTTCCATAGATTCGATCGTGGTTTATTTACAATTATAACTTCCACACCTATTCACTTGTCATTTGGGATCATTTCCCATATAAAAAAAGAAAAAGAGTCAAAGAAAGGACAGGAGATGTTTCCCATGTAAAATCAAAAAAGAGAGGTGAAAGATACCATAGCAATGTGGTATCAGACTGTCTGTCTCCTTGTAGTTGGATCTCCAACTTTTTGGAATGTTCCAAATTCCACTTGAGCATCCAAGTCTGGATCAATACCAGCAAAAACATCTCGGAACAAGGTTCGAGCGCCATGCCAAATGTGTCCGAAAAAGAAGAGCAAAGCAAAGGTAGCATGACCAAAAGCGAACCAACCCCTTGGACTACTGCGAAAAACACCATCCGATTTCAAAGTAGCTCGATCTAATTCAAAAATTTCACCTAATTGAGCACGCCTCGCATATTTTTTTACAGTAGCAGGATCAGAATAACTCACTCCATTAAGTTCGCCACCATAGAACTCCACCGTTACGCCTACTTGTTCAACGCTATATTTGGATTCTGCTCTTCGAAAAGGAACGTCTGCTCTCACAATTCCCTCTTCATCTACCAAAACTACTGGAAATGTTTCAAAAAAAGTAGGCATACGACGTACAAAAAGCTCGCGTCCTTCTTTATCTCTAAAGACGGGATGCCCTAACCATCCAACAGCTATTCCATCCCCATTGTCCATTGAGCCTGCTCTGAATAATCCCCCCTTTGCCGGATTATTGCCGATATAATCATAAAAGGCTAATTTTTCGGGAATTTTGGACCAAGCTTCTGATAAACTAAGATTTTCGGCTAACCCGTCGCTAACTCTTCGATATATTTCTTGCTGAAAGTATCCCTGATCCCACTGATAACGAGTAGGCCCAAATAATTCGATTGGGGTAGTTGCCGATCCATACCACATAGTTCCGGTAACTACGAAAGCTGCAAAAAAAACAGCAGCGATACTACTGGAAAGTACAGTTTCGATATTGCCCATACGTAATCCTTTGTATAGACGTTGAGGCGGACGGACACTAAGATGGAATAGGCCCGCTAATATGCCCAAAGTACCCGCAGCAATATGATGCGAAGCTATTCCTCCCGGAACGAAAGGATCAAAACCTTCTGCACCCCACGCAGGATTTACAGCTTGTACTTTTCCAGTTAGTCCATAAGGATCGGACACCCATATCCCAGGACCATACAAACCCGTTACATGAAACGCACCAAAGCCAAAACAAGCCGCCCCTGCAAGAAATAAATGAATTCCAAAGATCTTGGGCAAATCCAAAGAAGGTTTTCCCGTCCGCTCATCACAGAATATTTCTAGGTCCCAATATACCCAATGCCAGATAGCTGCCAAGAAACACAAGCCAGAAAACACAATATGCGCACCTGCCACACCTTCATAACTCCAAATACCCGGATTCGTTACAGTTCCTCCTGAAATAGTCCAACCGCCCCACGAATTGGTTATTCCTAAACGAGTCATGAAGGGGATGACGAACATACCTTGTCTCCACATTGGATCCAGAACAGGATCAGAGGGATCAAAAACCGCTAATTCGTATAAAGCCATCGAGCCAGCCCAACCAGAAACTAGAGCTGTGTGCATTATATGCACCGAAAGCAATCGACCCGGATCATTCAATACGACAGTATGAACACGATACCAAGGCAAACCCATGGAAATACCCCTTTAGCAAAGAAAAATAGACACGATGTCGCTTTATTTTATCGCATTGGAAAAGACTATCCATATCCATATCCTATGTACCTAACCCTTCTAGGGAATTCTGTGTCAGAAAGCGTGAATATTTATTTTATTCCATTAAAAATTCCATTAAAAATAAGAAGCCAATTCTGTTTGTAAGAAGAAAGAGAAGCAGATCTATTCTATACTCGATAAGTGCCAATATGCAATGGGTAGCTTGGGCTATTTGGAAAAACGAAGAATAGATCCCTAATTCCTCTTTGTTTATCATTCAAATCAAAGATTCCTTTTTCTTTATTCAATCTGTCTTACCTTCCTTATATGTATAATCTTTCAATCTATATATTATTTCAATCTATGTATTAATAGAATCCATAGTATTCTTATAGAATAAGAAAAAAATGAAGATAATAAACTGCGGATTCTTTCTTTCTCTTCCATTCTTACGTTTCCATATTAAAGTGTAGTTTTCTTACTTAAATTTAATAATATTAATCTAATATGCCCATTGGTGTTCCAAAAGTACCTTACCGGATTCCCGGAGATGAAGAAGCGACTTGGGTTGACTTATACAATGTTATGTATCGAGAAAGGACACTTTTTTTAGGTCAAGAGATTCGTTGCGAGATCACGAATCATATTACAGGTCTCATGGTGTATCTCAGTATAGAAGATGGAATTAGCGATATTTTTTTGTTTATAAACTCCCCCGGCGGGTGGCTAATCTCAGGAATGGCGATTTTTGATACGATGCAAACGGTAACACCTGATATATATACAATATGCCTCGGAATAGCTGCGTCCATGGCCTCCTTCATTCTGCTTGGAGGAGAACCCACCAAGCGTATAGCATTCCCCCACGCTAGGATTATGCTTCACCAACCTGCTAGTGCTTATTATCGGGCAAGGACACCAGAATTTTTACTAGAAGTAGAAGAGTTACACAAAGTTCGCGAAATGATCACAAGGGTTTATGCACTAAGAACAGGCAAGCCTTTTTGGGTTGTATCCGAAGACATGGAAAGGGATGTTTTTATGTCAGCAGACGAAGCCAAAGCTTATGGACTTGTCGATATTGTAGGGGATGAAATGATTGACGAGCACTGCGATACTGATCCAGTGTGGTTTCCAGAAATGTTTAAGGATTGGTAGTGACTGAATTTCTTGGAAATTTATTTCAAACCTAAATTCGGGTTTTATGCAATTTTATAGAAAATAGAAATACTTCATGATGATTCATCATCAGGTTAAGATCGATCTAAACCAATCCATTTTTTCTATATACATACGACATGCCAACGGTTAAACAACTTATTAGAAATGCAAGACAGCCAATACGAAATGCTAGAAAAACGCCCGCGCTTAAGGGATGTCCTCAGCGTCGAGGAACATGCGCTAGGGTGTATGTGCGACTCGTTCAGATCATGAGTTCAAACAAATAAGACAATTTTGGAAGTATCCATGATCGGTACCAATAAATAGGATAGAGCTTCTCTATTCTGGATTTCTATGGTATATGGAATTTATGGTTTCCTTTGGTGCAAATCCAATCATCTAGATTGGAATTGGAAGAAGCAATTCCCCCATTGGTAACAAAAAAAAGGTTATCCATTAAGCGGAGGAAATAGTAATAAAAAGAAAAAAGCTTATGCTCCTTTATCTTAAAAGAACGGACTAAAGGGTCAGCTACTTAGCCAACTTTCATAATTAAATACCGTCACTGTATGAATAACTCTTATTGTGAAAAGAGCTATTTACTCTATAATGGATAGGTAGAGCCAAAGAATATGAACTATACAAGTTCACAATACCTTTTGATGAAATGAAAGAAAGGGCTCCGGTGTATAGAGAGGGCCTCACCGTTTAAAAGGGAACCATAGAAACGATGGAACCCACCGTTTTTTTAGTATCGTTAGAATTTGTTATTTCTATGCGAAATAACTGAAGAGAATAGAATAAAAAATCGTGGTTGGGAAGGTTATAGTAGCAAAAGCCATTGGAATTAATATTTTATATATCGGAATAATCCGTTTTGTTATTAATGGGAAAAAGGACGGTTAAAAGAAGAGAAATCATTAGTTATTCATTAAGGTTAATTTGATTCAATGACCAGAGTTCCGCGAGGATATATAGCTCGGAGACGACGAACAAAAATGCGTTCATTTGCCTCAAACTTTAGAGGGGCTCATTTAAGACTTAATCGAATGATTACTCAACAAGTAAGAAGAGCTTTTGTTTCTTCTCATCGAGATAGAGGCAGGCAAAAGAGGGATTTTCGTCGTTTGTGGATCACTCGGATAAACGCAGCAACACAGATATATAAAGTATTCGATAGTTATAGTAAATTAATGCACAATCTGTACAAGAAGGAATTGATTCTTAATCGTAAAATGCTTGCACAAGTAGCTGTATCAAATCCAAATAATCTTTACACGATTTCCAATAAAATAAAGACCATCAATTAAAGGGATAAAAAAGTAATATACAGGAATAATAAAAACCGAATTCCCGGAGAGGGAACTCCGGGAAGATACAATAAATTAAGATTAAGTGGTAGGAATCAACGAGCATGTTGCAATAAATAAAAAAACTATTTCTTTTTTCCCATTTTTCTTTCTTATAACAAACACAAGAATCAAAACTGGATTACTTTCTTTATATATGAGTCTGACCCTTTCGAATAAAACATTAACAATCGGAACTTAAGTTTCGATTGTTGTTTCTAAAATTCTGGTTGAAGTTTCTTAAGTTTCGATTGGAATTGAACTTTTGTGTTAATTGAGGAATATGTCTATTTTTTCTGTGTCTAAGACCAGTAATTATTGAAATTGAGTGGGCTTGAAATTGCTTCTCATTCTCATAGTTACGAAATGGTAAGAAAGATAAAATACGAGCCTGTTTTATAGCAAGAGTAATTAATCGTTGTTGTTTCAAGGTTAATCTATTTATTCGTCTGGATAATATTTTTCCTTGTTCGCTAATAAATCGATTAATTAAACTCATGTTTCTATAATCAATTCGATCCCCCGGGCCGATTCGAGAACGCCTACGAAAAGGTTGTTTGGATTTACGAAAAAGTTGTTTGAATTTACGAAAAGTTTGCTTGGATTTATGAAAAGTTTGCTTGGATTTATGAAAAGTTTGTTTGGATTTACGAAAAGGTTGCTTAGATTTACGAAAAGGTTGTTTAGATATATACATGATTTATTCCTTATTTTAAAATTTGAAAAAAAAAAATGGATTTCTTTATTTTATTCATTTTGGATCCAGAAGAAGTAGTCTTTCTTTGGTCCATATATTATTTGATTCATATACTATATATAAAAATAAAAAAAGAAAAACCCTCTATACATATGAAATAATATCTAACTAAAATCAGATGAGTTGATTTGTATTTTGTATTCTATCTATGTTCTATATATTAAATTAAATAAGAAGTTCTTACTCTTTCTGTTCTGTTCTTTGGAAAAATCGAACACACGATGCGCCTATTTCTTTATTTCGTTATGAGTCGTATGCTTGCGACAATAACGACAAAATTTTCTTAATTCTAATTGTCCAGGTGTATTGTGGCGATTCTTTTGAGTACTATATCTAGAAATCCCCATCGATTCCTTATTGGTACCCTTTCGAACACAACTGATACATTCCAAAATAACTCGGATTCTAACATCTTTGCCCTTGGCCATGAACCTCCTTTCCTTTTTGGATCGACACTTAACTTAATTCTTATACTTATTCTTTTATTCGTCTATTTTGGATCCGAAGAAGAAGAAAAAAATCCATAGAAGTTCTTAACTAAAAATGCGATTTCTAAAGATTTTGTTGTAATTCCTCGAATTCTCTAATGAATCCAATCTAATAGAATAAAAATTTTTTGAAATTAGTAAATTTAAGTAATAAAAAAGAGAGAAATAATTAAAGAATACAATCCTTGTCGAATTAGCAAGAATTTTGCTTCGAAATCCTTTCATTTAAGTAACAAGCCCAGCCCCAACCTCTTTTTATGCTCTGATTTGTGAGGCCTGACTTAGCTTGGATACTGCTTTTAATTAAATTTATGTTTTCCAAAATGAGATTTACCGAATTTTTCATGACTCTGAGGTTCAACCCAATTCATCTTTTCTTTCTTTTTGCTTCGTATCCTAAAAAAGGATTGAAAAAGGGAAAATTTTCGTCATGTCACGAAGAATTCTATCTCTCGCATAGAAATAACTAGAATTAAAAAAAAGGGAATGACAAAGCATCTGGGAATAAACGATTAATTTCTATCAATAAACCTGCTAAAGCCCCAAACCATAGAGTACTTAGCACGGGTGCTACAGAGAGATATGTTTTTATATCCCGCATTGAAAATCCTCCTTCCTTATTGGAATACATATATGATCAGATGCTCTTGCCCAAGATCGTTTGTATTTCTTTTGTTTAGGCGAAATTCCTAATTAAAAAAACTAAATAAATATTCTATCTATATAGAATGAACCACATAGACGAGATTTTCCTATCCCTAAAAAAAAAAAAAGATGGCCCCTTCTTCCTATACATTACTAAGGAATAGGAATCTTTCCTTTATAGGTGAAATTCGACCGGATTTTAGATGTATACCCTTCCTTGATTATATGAGACCAAAAACAAGAAATGACAAGAAAGCTCTATATAGATAGAGAAATAGAAGAAAATTACGATGTGGAAAACAAGAAAGGAATTGTGTACAATGGCATTGTACAACAATTTAATTTGGAAAAGGGATGTAG